ATATATATACGATGAATTTTTTCTAGAAACCATAAAGATATTGGTACTTTGTATTTTTTATTTGGTCTTTGATCAGGAATAATCGGAAGAGGGCTAAGTAGATTAATTCGTGTAGAGCTTAGTCAACCTGGTAGTCTTTTAGGAAATGACCACTTATACAATGTAATTGTAACYGCACATGCTTTTTTAATAATTTTTTTTTTAGTGATACCAGTATTAATTGGCGGTTTTGGTAATTGATTAATTCCTTTAATATTAAGTGCACCTGATATAGCTTTTCCACGTTTAAATAATATAAGCTTTTGACTGCTTCCACCTGCTTTATTATTAATTTTGTGCTCTTTTAATGCTGAGAGAGGTAGTGGTACCGGGTGAACAATTTATCCACCATTGTCTTCTAATATCGCCCATAGCGGGCCTTCCGTTGATTTAACTATTTTTTCTTTACATATAGCAGGTATTTCTTCAATTTTGGGGGCTGTCAATTTTATTAGAACTACAGTTAACGCTCGTARATCTTTAATAGGTTTAATGAAACTTCCTTTACTTATTAGAGCTACAAGAATTACAGCTATTTTATTATTGTTATCATTACCCGTGTTAGCAGGTGCTATTACAATGCTACTAACAGATCGGAATTTAAATACATCATTTTTTGACCCTTCGGGGGGGGGTGATCCTATTCTTTACCAACACTTGTTTTGATTTTTTGGTCATCCCGAAGTGTATGTGTTGATTATCCCAGGTTTTGGAATTATTTCACATATTGTTAGTAATTACAGATCTAAAGAGGAAGCTTTTGGTGCTTTAGGTATGTTATATGCTATAACTTCTATTGCTTTATTAGGTTTTATTGTGTGAGGTCATCATATATTTGTAGTAGGAATAGATGTAGATACACGGGCTTATTTTACTTCAGCTACAATAGTTATTGCTATTCCTACAGGAGTAAAAGTGTTTTCTTGATTATCTTCTATAAATGGAAGAATAGTTAATTTTGAGGCACCTATGTTGTGGTCTTTAGGTTTTATTACTTTATTTACTTTAGGAGGTTTAACTGGAATTATTTTAGCCAATTCATCCATCGATTTAGTTCTTCATGATACATATTATGTTACTGCTCATTTTCACTATGTTCTAAGAATGGGTGCAGTATTTAGAATTTTTGCTGGTTTTACTTATTGGTTTCCACTATTTACTGGTTTAACTTTAAATACATATATATCTAAAGCACATTTTTACTTGATATTTATCGGAGTCAATATAACATTTTTTCCTCAGCATTTTTTAGGTTTGGCCGGTATACCTCGTCGGTATTCTGATTATCCTGATTCTATAGCAACATGAAATGTTACATCATCTTTAGGTTCTGTTATTAGATTATTGGCTATCTGTTTGTTTGTTGCTATATTAGTTGAAAGTATAAGATGTAAACGCAGTGTAGTTTTTAGATTAAACTCAAGAAATATTTTAGAATGAAATAGGAATTTACCATTAGATTATCATAATTCAGAAGAAGTATGTTTAATATTAAATCGGTAGTAAATAGTAGNATTCCTATTTATATTCCACATTTAAGACCTATTATTTGGTTAAATCTTTATTTTATTATCTGTGTGATTTCTTTTTTGATAATTATAACTTTTGAATCACATAACCCGAGTTTAAAAAAAAACTAAGGATCTGAATTATATAAGCTTCTAACTTATAATAGCAATAAAAGTTGCGGATTCTATATTTTTAGAAATTCATACAATTGCAACAGTCATTTTTATTATGAGAATTTGTAGTGTAACTATATATCGGAAACAACTCCTATTAATCTTATTAATTTTTGAAATTATGGGTTTAAGAATTTTTATTTGTTTATTTTACATATATGCAACATATACACATTTTTTATCATCTTCTTTATATATGTTGATCACAGCAGTATGTGAGGCAAGTCTAGGTATTTCTTTATTAGTTGTATTAACTCGGGCATGAGGAAACGATAAAATACAAAATCTTTAACTGATTTGAATAGTTATATATATTTTTTTTGCTTTACTAATGTCAATTTTTTATCTACTTCTTATTTTTTTTTTGAGAAATCATGCAGTAATGATTCGGAATAAAAACACACCATTTGAGTGTGGTTATGACCCCAAAGATACAGCCCGAATGCCATTTTCACTACGTTTCTTTCTTTTGGGTATTGTCTTTCTCATTTTTGATGTGGAAGTAAGTCTTTTATTCCCACTAGTAGTATCTTTAAAATATCAAATATCACTTTCTATATTATTAGGTGGTACTATTTTTCTGCTGATTTTATTGTTTGGTTTATTTCATGAATGGAATGAAGGGTCTTTAAGCTGAGTAAAATGGTAATAAGATTTTTCTGTTACTAATAAATAAAAGGTCAATATATATGTTACCTTGTCCAAAAAATATTTCTATTATGTGATCCTTTGGTTCCTTATTAGGGCTTGTTTTGGTTAGGCAAATTCTTTCTGGTGTTTTTCTAACAATATATTATACTTCTAATATTAATATAGCATTTGATTCCTCTATTTATATTTCACGAGATGTTATAAATGGATGATTAATCCGTAGACTACATGCAAACGGGGCGACTTTTTTTTTTATTTTGTTATATATTCATATTGGTCGTGGTATTTATTACGTATCTTACACAAAAAAAATAGTATGATCATTGGGGGTTACTTTATTATTAATATCTATCCTCACTGCTTTTTTAGGTTATGTATTACCTTGAGGCCAAATATCTTACTGAGCTGCTACTGTTATTACAAACCTGATTTCTGCTATTCCTTATTTAGGATCTAGCATAGTTATATGAATTTGGGGGGGGTTTTCTGTGATGAACGCCACTCTTACCCGTTTTTYTGCTTTTCATTTTATTTTTCCTTTTATTATAATTGTATTGTCATTGACACACTTATTTTTCCTTCATAATACAGGTTCAAGTAACCCGCTGGGAGTTAATTCTACTTTAGATTTAATTCCTTTTCATTTGTATTTTAGAGTCAAAGATCTAGCAGGTATTTTTTCATTTTGRGTATTGTTAGGTACTACGGTTTTATTAGCTCCAAATTTAATAACAGACCCTGAAAATTTTATCCCTGCTAATTCTTTAGTAACACCTACTCATATTCAACCTKAATGGTATTTTTTACCTATGTATGCTATTCYACGTTCTGTTCCTAATAAACTGGGAGGTGTCTTAGCTTTACTAATAAGGGTTGCTGTTTTATACTTAATACCACTAATAAAATCTAATATTATCCGTAGTCATAGACAAAAATTTAGAAGGCTTTTTTGAATATTTATTATAACTTTCTTRGTATTAATGTGAATTGGGAGAAAACCTGTAGAGACACCTTATGATAATATTGGAATAATATTCTCTATTAGTTATTTTTTTTATTTTTTTTTTTAGTCTACGATAAAAAAAAAGCTTTGAACTTTTATAAGGATTTACTCCTTCGTAGAAATTATAGGAGACCTATACTAATAGCAATAGATTTATTYTCCAGTTTTGATGATCACAATAAAGTCATATACGATCTTTATTTTTTTATTTGATTTTTTATACTTAGTATAGTTTTAATAATAAATGAACATAAATTGTTTTTTTGCTCTGATATAAAAAAAAGACTGACAATTTTAGAGAATGTAACAAGTAAAATAACAAAAAGTTCAAAATTGCATAATATTAAAGGTAGTAATAGAATAATCTCTTTTATTTTTTTTGCAATTCTAGTTGTAAATTTTCAAGGTATTTTACCTTACACATTGGGTCTTACTTCTCAACTTGTTATTGTATTGCCACTTGCTTTGCCTTTATGGCTTGCAATTGTTATAATAAGAAGCTCTTTTTCCTTTAAATCTTTCATAGCCCATTTTCTGCCACATGGATCACCTGTTTATTTAAATCCTTTTTTATGTTTAGTTGAATTCACCAGAATAATGATTCGACCTCTTACTTTGACAGTACGAGTTGTCGCAAATCTAAGAACCGGACATATTTTGATTAGTTTATTAGCAAGAGGTTGTATAATAATACCGAGGATTTCTAGCATGATATTTCTTTTAATAGGAATTTTTTATATAATTTTCGAGTTCTGTGTGTGTGTTGTACAAGCTTATATTTTTACTTTACTTCCTACTTTATATGGAGACGAGCATACCGAATATGCATCTATTAAACTGTATTGTATTACTGCATGCTCTGACTACTTACCTGTACCTTAACCCCCCTTTTTAATATACACAAATAATTACTTAATATCATCATTATTAATGTTTTTTTTTTTTATAAGAAGCATATATATATAATTAATCACTAAGTTAAGTTAAACATATATTATTATTAACTTGTTGTGTTCACTCGTCACTAAGTTTATATAGATATAAAATCAACAATAATAATAACTCTGTATGTACGTCTTTCAAACATAAACAAGATGCCCATATCTCCTTATATCTCATCACTCTTTCATCGGTTTTTTCTATGTTTTGATTATAAAACATACACACAATAATCATTTAAGATAATATATATAAGTAGATGTAAAAAGTATTTTTTTATGTTTTTTTCGCACTCCTTGAGATCGCAGCGTCGTTCATTCACGTGCTAGTAATGGGAATCTCTACGGGATACACACTTCAGTCGACATAAAATAAATCGCGTAAATTTATTTTATTTTTTTATGCTGATAGAAGAGAAGTGTCATGGAAAAAATCTATAGTTTTTTTTATGCTGCATAAGCACTAGTCACGAGTCGCATCTCTCTCTATTGACTCTGGAATATACGTTTTATCGAGATTATCTACAAGGCAAGATCGATATGAATAATATCTGTCATACTGCTTCCCAATAAAGACTACTAATGTGGTGTATTTATATCTGAGCTCGAGAGAGAGACAGCTCGTGTCAGCACACACAAAATAAAATACACGATAGAAGAAGAGATATACACGAATTATAGCACAGCTCTAGCTTGTATCTAACTCCAGATAATTTCATACAGACTATAATAAATTCCACAACACTGCAAGTAATAAGAAACGAAAAACCCATTATCGCGACTTTTGGCGCTTACTTTTTTTCTTAAAAATTGTATTTTTCTGTTGTCTGTATATAGCTATCCTTATCTATTAATTAACCACGTGAGATATGTAATATACATACGTCTTGGGGGTATACCACAGATTGTACAGCATTATAATATGTTATACTTTCTTGGTAGTGTTAGATATGTGAGTAGTTACATTATTGTAGTATTTGATAGTCAATATCACTCTAACCATTAGTACACTTTTTGTTTTTTTTTGTTGCATCAGATGAGTGACAGCGATAAAGTCAGTATCATTATAGGTTTTAGACCTAATAGCATCTATGTGTCTTGTTCTGGTTGTTGTGGCTCGCTAGTGTAACAATATTTTTTTATTTATTATTATTATATATAAAAGAGATTAATTATGATACTCTACATACGGCGTTTATAGATATATTGTATTTCATTGTCATCTATGTTTTTTCACAGATAGATGATCATCATGCACTACTCATTTCCTCGTGTTTGTTTAGGCTGGCCTTATTTATGCTGCTACTAATTCAGAGTGTCTAGTTCATCATCTATATAATTGACGCGATCGCTCTACATCGCTGTTATTCTCTAAATACGTCTGACTCGATCATTAAGTACAAACGAGCTATCAATGACAGCAAGCTAGTAGCAGTATAATCATGTATACTGATTGCTCATATATATTTAGGAATCGCCACAGAACTTCTACTCTAGAGTTTTCAATGCATCTATCGTCAACGAGTGCTAGTAAATATAAAAAGATCTTACAAATACAAACTAAATTACATAGATATAAGAAAAAATATATATCTACGAAAATGATTTCATCTGTTATGATAAATAGCTATTTTTTATAGTCGATAGCTATATTATTCTATCTATTTTAGTACTCTTGTCTCATATTAATGCATGAGACAGTATCGTCATGCTCTCTTATTATTTTTTTTTCTGTCTAAGTACAAATTAATTTCTACGATGGACGAGCTACCGAATATGCATCTATTAAACTGTACTGTCATGCTCATGACACTACTACCGAACCTACCACCCTCTAAAAATACATATAATACAACACATGTTATGTTTTTTTTCTAATTGTATTATCTTTATGTATTCTCAAGTAAGTTAAAACATAATATTAAGTATTAAACTTCTTTTGAGGTATCAACTCAGCTCACTAAGTGATTTAATATTAAAAAAACAGTCGGACTGAAATAAAAAAAAAGAAACTCATGTGTGGTTAAAACTCTTCATTCAAATAGTATTTTCGATATAAAAGAAAATCATAACGTTTTAATTCCAATCTATACAGTTCATAATCTTGGGGATCAGGTAGATCTGTACAATTTATTAAAAAATTCAAGGTTAGTTGATTTTTAATGATACCTAATTCTACATTATATTTCTTCCGATCCTTAGTTCTTAATCTTTTATAAAAATCGGAGTGTTTTATTCTGTCAAAAACACTTAGTGTGTATTCTAAAAGTTTAATATCAATTACGTTGGTGAGTATGAACTCTGTAAAAGGTTTACAACCTTAGTATTCCACGCAGCAAGCATACAGAGTATTCTTTGGTTTACAAAACCAATGCTGAAAGCTTTACTTGCTATTTGGGATATTCATCATTTTTGGTTTAAAAAACCAACACTTTCTTTAAGTTACCAAACAAAAGTAAGACTTAATTTTTATTTCCTTTCGTAATATAAAAATTTATTATTATAAGAGGATAGGAACCGGCCYAGCTTACGCCGACCTGAACTCAGATCATGTAAGAGATTAAAAGCCGAACAGGCCTACTTTACAAAACGCCTGCATTTTGTAGCACTCTTAGTCCAACATCGAGGTCGCAATCTCTACCTTCGATTAGATCTCTCTGGTAGGATAACGCTGTTATCCCTGAGGTAGTTTATCTTTTTTCTCTTAGAGGGTTTCAACTTGTTATCACAATAATTTATAATTAGATTTTTTTTTTTCTAATATTGCCCCAATAAAAACTATAATTTGCATTTTGCTAATTTATTAGTTAAAACTCTACAGGGTCTTTCCGTCCTTCTTTAATATTTAGGAATTTTCACCTATAATTCAGTTTCCTGTTAATTGTAAGAGACAGCTGAACTTCGTTCGTCCATTCATACTATCCTCCAATGAAAAGACAAATTATTATGCTACCTTAGGCCATGCGCCGTTTAACTTTTCAGTCACTGGGCAGACTTTACTTCAAATAATTACAAGAAGCTATGTTTTTGTTAAACAGTCGTTGCTCTTTTTGCCGAGTTCCTTTTACAATAATGTTTTAAATTTGATATTTTATTTTTATTATTACTCATATCACCATTTTATCTTTAGATGCTATTTATCTAATTTGTAATTTAAATTTAATGGTAAAAATATAATAAAATTTTACTTTCTTTTTGCCTTATAACAGATTCTAGTAAGGCTATTTGTAAGCCTAAAAAAAAAAAATTAAAACTTTTCCGATTACTTTCTAGTTTTAGCTTAACCCAAAACTAGTAAAATTCATTATGAATCTATACTTATATATATTTTATTTACAACCAGCTATCTGTTAGTGCGACAGGCATATCACCTCTTATTTTAAGTTTTATAATACTTATGACACAGTAAAGTTTGAGTTCTTAACAACTTAAAATAAGCTCACCAACTTTCGGGTTTAGATAATTTAATCTTTATTTAGTGACCCATGATACACGAGGTAGAAGATTTAACCTTGGCTATTAGTACTTATATAATCCCTTTCGGATATATTTAAAAAGTTATTTTTTACTAATACTAAACTAATTTATGTTTAAAAAAAACTATTTTATACACGTAAGTAAAAGTAGGCATTTCTGCAATTTGATCTTGACAAGATCATATGATTATTTCAACACTACTTTAGGCACACCTTCAGGTAAACCTACTATGTTACGACTTATCCCCCATCCAGGGGGATCGACGGGCGATTTGTACACCTTCTAAGGGTTATTCATTAAAAAATATTAATTTTTAATTACTTCCAAGTACTATTTCAAATTTTTTTTAATATAATTCTCTATTTATTAATAATAAAGTAGCTAATCGTTTCCTATATATAAGTTGCACCTTGACCTGACGTCTAATAATATAAATATCCCAGCTAACTTTTCTTCACTTATGTGGTTAACAAGACGGGGGTATACAAACTGACTACTATTATAGGTAAGATATAACGCGGATTATCGTTTACAAGACAAGCTCCCCTGGTTTTAAAGAAGACCGCCAAGCTTTTTGGGTTTTAAGCTAGTAGCTCGTAATTCCCTGGTATTTTTATTTACACTAATTAGTAGTAGGGTACCAAATCCTAGTTCTATAAGAAAGTCTCGTGGGGTATAAAAAAGAGTATAAGGTAAAAAAAAAAAATCTGGTAAATTGAACTTTTTATCTGATTTTTTTTACTCTAGTATATTTTACCACTTAACCTATTAATTAAACTATAGGTAAAAGTATAACCGCGGATGCTGGCACTTTTTTATCCACCTATATTATCTATTTCTGCCTCCAGCTATCGCTGTTATAGTAATAATATACACTGCATTAACAAGTTTTTTTTTTTATGTTTGTCACCTAAGAAAAAAAATGAATACAAAAGCTTTTAGCTTGTTTAAATCTTGTTGGAAGGCTAAAACTAGCATGCGCTTAAAAGATATAATTTAATCTTAGGCCAAAGCAAAACCTAAAGTTAAGGTATTACCATATTCAGGGTATGAACCTGACAGCTTTTTTAGCTTACTTAACCTATAATTGGACCGAAAAATCGGTTAATTAAAATTTAAGTCTAATTGTATACCCAATCTAAAAGGTAATAAGATTATTTCTTAATGATTCGAAATCATTTTTACTATTTATAATAACCTTTTACTATTATCAATCTGAACTTTAGGCGAGAAAGACCTATGTGCTATAACACTATAATAGCAGCGTCTAAGAGTTATCTTATTTTAAGACTTGAAATCTTATGGTTTAATTAACCTAAACCGCTATTTTGCCTATAAATAGGCTTTTAGCTTGGAAGGCTAAAGTACTTAGTACTTACAAAATATGTCAGTGGGAACCATCTTAACTTTTTCAGAGTTATGCTTTATTTAAGCTACACTAACTATACCCTTATTTGGGAGAACTCTGTATTAAAAATTATTGAATAGTTTGTTGTCCCTAATAATAAAGGTAAACTCAAGCCTAACAACATTGAATAAACTATCGAAGGAATTATATTTCGTTTAATATCTCTTTTTATACTAAAATTATTCCCTATAGTAGTAATCACCAGTCCTATATTATATACAGCACTTATAAACATAACAAAAGCAAATAAAATGATAAGAGGTGTGTACTGTGTTAAAGCACTGGCTATTAACCATAATTCACAAAAAAAATTTATCGAAGGAGGTATACTTATGTTATATAAAGCAAAAGGAACTAAAAAAAAAAGTCAACCTGTTTGTGATAGAGAAAAATTTTTATATAGTAATCTTGACCGTGATTTAGTCCCCTCAAAAGGTGTATTTAATAAAGCAAACAATCCAGCTGCTGTAAAACCATGTCTTAGAAGTATTACCCTTGCCCCAACAAAAGATCTTTGTAAACCTCAAATAATGCCTAAAAATAACATATTTATATGAATAACCGACGAGTAAGCAATCAATTTTTTTGTATCAACTATACTTATTATTAACACTCTTACAACCATTATACCATAAATAGATAACCTTATAAAAAAAAAATAAATCCCATGGTACACACTTAGGATTATTAAAAATATTGCAAGACCATAACCACCGAGTTTTAAAAGAAGAGCAGCCAATAATATTGAACCTCTTATAGGCGCTTCTACATGAGCTTTTGGTAGTCATAAATGAAACCCTCATAAAGGTAGCTTTGATGCAAAAGCAATAATTATACCTGTTGACAATAGTAAGTTGATGTCAAGGGTTCCTACAGACTGTATTAAATTAAACCTTCATCTAAAACTACTAATTTTGATTCAGATCATAAAAAACAACAAAGGGAGTGAGGAAATAATAGTATACATAACAAAATAAAAAGTAGCCTTTAATCGTTCAGGTTGATATCCTTGACTTAATGTTAAATAAACAATAGGTAATAAACATATTTCAAAACTTAAAAAAAAAAGAAGTATTCTCTTTGTGTTAAAGAGCATAAAAAGAGAAGGTAAAAGAATTAAATTTGTTGTTACAGTCTGTTTATATTTTTTTATATCAGTGTGTATCTTTATATGTGTTGAAGTTAATACTACATATACAATAAAAAAAGCTAAAGCTGTTAAATATATTCCCAATACAGAAGAATTAATTCAAGGATACACAAAAAAACTCCTTGTTATATGGATAGAGTTTGTACCGACACTAACCAACAGTGGAATAATTACAGAGCTTATAATTAATATTAATTTTATTAATGTAATACAAAAAGTAAGATTTATCTTGTAAGGATAATAATTTACATTATAAGAAATTCCGTAGGGGACTGGGTGCTTTATATGTAATATTAACTACCGACACCAATCTTAAAAATAATATAAGTGTAATTAATAAATACAACCTAAGATGGGAATAATTAAAAATATCTACGATATCGTGAAAATAATTAATTTTAATTATATCTAAATTAACCTGCCGTAAAGAAGGGAAAAAAAATAATAGGCTTACAGGCATATATTTCAAAGCAAAGGGAGCATTGATTATGTTCGGTCTCATAGCTATTATGTAACCGAATAGTACTAATAAACCTCTTACATAGATAAGGAAAAAAATTAAACCAAATCATGGTGTACCATTAAAAATTAATAAAACAGATACCAAAGATGCAAAAACTATAAGGAACAGTATGAAAAATAAAATTTCATCAAATAAAACTAATATAATGTAGAAGACTAGTAGAACAATAAGACCTATTATATGTTCAAGCCTAACATGAACGAGATTTCTGAAGTACTACTTCTTTTTTAAGATTTCAAATCTAGCTTAAAAACCTAAGTTCAAGTGATATTCACATTTTAGAGTTTTGCAAACCCAAAATATCGAACCATACCAAATAAACACAAAATAGTATCAAAAAAAAACAAGTAGATATTATGATAACTCAGTTAGACCTATAAAAATTTTGAGCTTTTTTTTGATTTTTGATTATAATTTTTTTTAGAGTAAAGCCTCCCAATTTCTCCATTCAGTATAATTCCACAGGTAATAGAAAGTATATTATTTTTACATAAATTAAATTATACCAACCCCTACTATAAGAAGAATACCACATTCTAGAAAAAAATTTGTACATAAAAAATAATACACTTTTTTTATTCAGTATATATATAGAAAAACTAAATAACAACATTAAGAAAAAAGTAGAAATTTTTATATATATTGGTAATACTAAAGGTAATAAGGAAGGTTCAAATTTTCATTGGAATATACTACCTGCCATAATAGCACCAAATATAAGTAAAAAGTAGGATAACAAAGTAATTATTCTTTCATCATTATTATTTAATATGGGACTACCTTTAAATGAATCAAAAAGCCTATAGTAAGAAAGTCGAGTGGTATAGGCTGCTGTTGAAACCACCCTAATAAATAAAATTAATCTTGTGAATAAGGGGGTTGATCTTATTATAAATATTTCAATTAGAGTATCTTTAGAATAAAAACCTGATAAGAAAGGAATGCCACACAGAGAAAGGTTGGCAATATTTATAGTTACTGAAGTAATAGGCATAGAAGAACAAACAGATCCTATTAATCGAATATCTTGGCTATCACCTATTCTATGAATAATTGAACCAGCACACATAAATAATAAAGCTTTAAACAATGCATGAGTAACAAGATGAAAAAAGCATACTTCTGGTTCCCCTAAACCTAAACTAATAAATATAACTCCTAACTGCCTTAAAGTAGACAAGGCAATAATTTTTTTTAAATCTGTTTCATATATAGCTCTAGTACTAGCTAATAAGCACGTGATAACTCCCGAATAAAGTAAAAAATTATTATAAAAAAAAAAGAAGTTTAATGATGGATAAAACCGAATTATCAAATAAACTCCTGCAGTTACTAAAGTAGAAGAATGGACCAGCGCAGAAACAGGAGTAGGGGCTGCTATTGCAGCAGGTAATCAACTACAAAAAGGTCGTTGTGCTCTTTTTGTTATAGCTCCTAGGATCAAAACAAGAACTACAAATCTGTTTATTTTATATTCTATAAGTGGGTATCTTCAATTTATTCTTGAAAATGATCAGGAACATGCAATTAGTAATAAGCAATCACCTACCCGATTTGTGAGTAAAGTGACTAATCCCGACAAAAAACTTTTGTYTCCTATATAATACACTACTAGCAAAAAAGACGAAACACCTAATCCATYTCAGCCGATTATTAGCAACAATAGATTTGGAATTAAGATTATTATTGCTATAGCTRAGATAAATAATATTACTATGAAAGTAAAATATTTTATTCGCTGATCGTTTTCTATATAAGATCTAGTAAACATCATTACYACAGAAGAAATCAGTCTTACTACAATTAAAAACATAACCCTTATCGAGTCAAATAAAAATTCAATATTAATGTAACTTATTAAGTTCCACATAAATAAACTATTTACTCTGGGGAATCTTGCTAATAAAGCCAAAAAAAAAATAAATAAAAAAATACTCATTACCAAAGGAAAAGAAAGAAAAATAGGAAAAAGGAGTAACTCCATCTATCAAATCACAATTGATTATTTTTTAAACTATTTTTCCATTTACCTCAAACATAAACAAATACAAACAATAGTAATCATACAACATCAACAAAATGTCAATATCAAGCTGCTGCTTCAAATCCAAAATGATGATAATTCCTAAAATGATTTATTTTTATTCGTATCAGTCTTACTATTAAGATTGTAGTCCCAATAATAACATGAGCTCCATGAAACCCTGTAATAACATAGAAAGTTGCACCATACACACTATCACTGATTGAAAAACTTGCTTCTATATATTCCCTACATTGCAATATAGAAAAATACAAACCTAATATTACAGTTAATATTATACTATATATAAATTCTGTTTTTTTTAATTCTAATAAAGTATGATGTGCTCAGGTTACGGTAACCCCTGATGATAATAACACTAATGTGTTTAATAAAGGCACTCCTAGGGGGGATAAAGGGGTAATACTAACAGGAGGTCAAATTTCACCTATCTCGACAGTGGGTACTAATCTACTATGAAAAAAAGCTCAAAAAAATGAAAAAAAAAACATAATCTCARAACAAATAAATAATATTATACCTCATTTTAGGCCTTTTATTACTTTTTTTGTATGTATTCCTTGTAAAGTTCTCTCTCGGACTACATCACGTCATCATTGGATTATAGTAAACATAATTATAAAAAAACCTATAAAATATAARAAAACTCTATTATAATGGAATCATATAACAGTACCTATTACAAAAAATAGAACCCCTTGAGAACCTAAAATAGGCCATGGCCTTAATTCAACCAAATGGTAAGGGTTCTTAATTCAATTATTCTTATTTATTAACAAATTGCTATAAGCAAAACAAAGATTCTAAATCTTCGTAAACTTTGTCATTATTGATTTATGATAGTGTGCAAATTACATCATATTAAATATTTCTCAGGCCTAACTCTTTCAACTACAATAGGCATAAAACTATGATTAGCTCCACAAATTTCAGAACATTGTCCATAATTTAATCTTCTACGTAGAAACCTAAAAGACACTTGATTTAACCGTCCTGGAACCGCATCAGCTTTTAAACCTGAACTCGGTAGTGCTCAACAATGCAAAACATCCGCTGCTGTGATAAGGCCACGGATATTCTTATTAACAGGTAAAACTGTTCGATGATCTACCTCTAAGAGGCGATATTCCCCCTGTTTTGTATCTACTAATATGTAAGAATCATATACTAAAAAAAGATCCTCTATTTCATAAGACCAGTATCATTGATTACCAATAACCTTCAAATTAATATAAGGTTTTGTTTCTTCTAAAAAATATAAAATTCGGAGTGAAGGAATGACTAAAAAAACCAGAAAAACTATAGGTAGGACAGTTCAAATAACTTCAACTCTACTATGAACTGGCTGACTTCTGATTATATTATTAATTAACAAAGAAACAGAAACACCACTAACAAAAAAGAAAATTAGACCAATTAAACCCAAAGAATAATCGTGGAATGCTCTTAATAAGAGCGTGCTTATAGAAATACTTTCCTGTATTAATAACTGAGATCATATTGACATATTATAACAAACTAGGGAAAACCAAAATAAAATAGAAATATATTGATATTAATGATCCTGCTATAATAAAAAACAATAAAATAGGAGAAATTGTCCTAATATAAAAGAATATAATAACTTTAATAAAAAAAATCGGGAATGGAGGTAAACCAGCCAAAGCAAGAATTAAAATATTTTTTTTTTTATTTTTTTTTCACGATGTTGTATTATTTATATTCCTTTTATAAAAAACAGAGAATAATATGCCTGTTATAAATATATAAATACACACATATATTATAATTAAGTAATTTGAGATGTAACCACTAATAATAATAAAAGAAGTGTGGGAGATAGAGGAAAAGGCTATAAGTTTTCGTAAGTTTGTCTGATTTGAGGCTATAAGTCTCCTAAAGAAAACACTTCTAACAGTTACATAAATAATAATATCATTATTATTTAATATATGTAATACAATTATTGGATTTAACTTTTGAATAGTCCTAATAAAAAATAATGTTATTCAGCTAATATTAGCTATTACTGCAGGTACTCAAAATATAAAAGGAAATAATCCTAGCTTTATTGTTAGAGATATGGTTATCAAAATAAAAGACGTGAACCTACCTAATTTAAAAATATTGGAAAAAAGAAAAACATAAGATCCTATCGCTTGGATAATATAATATTTCACTATTGTTTCTACTGATTTAGATCTGGTAGTCGAAATTATAGGCAAAAATCTAATCACAGAGATCTCAAATCTTATTCAATAAATAAATCAATTATTAGCACTCATAATTAATATAATCCTAAAAAGAGAAAAAAAAAAATAAAAACCAAGAAGGATTAAATTTAAAAATTACAAATAGTACTCTATATTTGTGTCGAATTTAGTTTATATAAAATTTTATGTTTGGAACATAAAGAACAACATGTTGGATTCGAAATTCATGAAATACATGTAAAATTATATTTCTTAACACTAGCAATCAAGTGTTTAGTTTTATTTGTAACTATTGCTTTAGGAGTAGGTTTTTTTACCTTATTGGAACGAAAAGTATTAGGTTATATTCAATCACGGAAAGGCCCAAATAAAGTAGGTTATTTAGGGTTAATTCAACCTTTATCAGATGCATTAAAATTGTTTACTAAAGAAGATATATTTACAGAAAAATCAAATAAAATGATTTTTATATATAGTCCAATAGTAGGTATCCTAATTATATATATTCTGTTTATACTTTATCCTTCACCTTTTCTTTTTATAAAACATACACGAGGTATTCTTTTTTTTTTAGTTATAGCTAGACTAAATGTTTATGTGGTTTTGTTGTCTGGTTGGTCTTCTAACTCTAAATATGCACTTTTGGGTAGAGTACGTGCATTAGCACAAACTATTTCATATGAAGTTAGAATAATACTTGTACTTTTAAATTATTTATTTGTATGTATCACTTTCTCTATTCATTTCTTAAGTGTTACCCAGTTTTATATTCCTTTTTTCCTCTCTTGTTTCCCAGTATTCTTAATATGGTTTATTTCTGCTTTGGCAGAGACTAATCGGGCCCCTTTTGATTTAGCTGAAGGTGAATCTGAGTTAGTATCAGGTTTTAATGTAGAGTATGGGGGAGGAAAATTTTCTTTATTATTTATTGCAGAATACGGTTGTATTTTATTTATAAGTGTACTTACAGCAGCTATATTTTTTTGTGGCAGTTTTTATAATTATGGAATTTTTATAATTTTAAAAGTAATATTAGTCAGTTTCCTATTCTTATGAGTTCGAGGAACCTACCCTCGTATTCGTTATGATGTTCTTATGTCACTCACTTGAAAAACTTTTTTAGTTATTTCTATTACTATATGTTTTGTACTTCTGACGTTGGGTTTCTATAATTGAATTTAAAGCCAAGGGGTGTTTGATTGTTAATCAAAAGTTTGTGATTTTCACTAAATTCATTTCTTCTTTTCTTATATCTGACAGTAACTAATATATAAATACACAGCGAGCACCCACACTAAAAAATAGTAATATACTTTAAAAAAAAGTATTCATTTGCAATGAAAGATTGATAATCTATCTATTACTAATAATAAATATAAATATAACAAAAATCAAAAAAATAGTATTATTTATTTTTTTATTTTACTTATTYAGTAAAGTTTTTCTAGCATTATTTAGTATGTATCTTATTACTGTACCTAGTGCAGGAATTCAAGATAAAATAATTAATATACCATATAAATATGATGAACATGTATTCTTTCTTTCTTTATTTTCTAGTTTACTGGTTTATAAAACTATAGACACTTTTTTTAGGAACGCTAAAGAAACATGTCTGTTTTTAAAATCTTTTTTCATTGCTACTACTACAATAGAACGTGTCTCTGGTGTTTTGATAATTGGGGGGTTTATTGTATTTGGCTATTTCTCTTACGGACTATTAAATTACATTGTTTTTTATTTTGCAGATACTGATTTAACAAATATTAAATCATTCAAAGAAGTAAAAATTCATGGATTTTCCTTTAATACAGATTTCATTTTTTATACATTCATTTATATAAAATATTATAATTTTGTTTATGAGATAGTAACCGATTATTTTGATGAGTCTTATTTTATGTGAACACAAATCAAAAAGAAGTTAAAAAGATTAACCAATATAAATATCAGTAATTGAAGGGATTCCATTATCTATTCATACTTTTTCTACTTTTGTTCTCTTTTTTTGTTCCTCTATTTTATGTTTTTTTTTAATTATTATATATTATTATTATTTTTAGTTTTGTATATTTTTGGGACTGAAAAAGATCATATCTTAAAGTGATACAATGAATTAAACTTAAGTTTTTCCACA